AAAAATTAAACTTATTGAGAAGTAATTCGCGGGATCATGCACATTTTCTTAGTTATAACGAAAAAAAAGTGCAGTTGGTTGGATCCAATCTATTCTTTGAAATAAACAACTCGCACACACTCCCTTTCCAAAAAAAACCAATACACCTAGCACTACACTTAGATTTATTGGATTTGTTGCTAAAATATCGGTATTAAACCCGAAACTTCCGGCGGATGGCCAGTAACCCAAGCAAAGGAAAGAATCGGTTATATTTTTCATATGATCTCATCTCCTCTTATGGATAGACTAATTCTCTTTCTAGGATTCCTATTTTTAGATTTTTCTTAGTTTTTATTTTATATGATATAATATTCTATATATATATAGAATATTATTCCCATTCCTTACTATTAATCCATATTAATTATTAGTACCATATTAATTATTAGTAATTCTATTAGTAATTCTATTAATATAATAATCTTAATATAATAATAAGTATTAATATAATAATAAGAATGTTATAATATAATAAATATGTTATAATAAATATATTAAATATTAAATATATTTTAAATATATTTATTTAAATATATTTATTTAAATATATTTAATATTTGAATTGGTCCGTCAATTGGAAGATTCCCCATAAGAATGATACTTATTAGAATTAGATACCAGTTCTTATGTAAATTGCAAAATCTCTAGTTTTCAACACTTTCGAAAAACTTTCTAAAAAAAGGGGGGGGGGTTGATTGGACTAAAAAAGGGAAGGAAGAAGGCGAATCAGTATGTTAATTCCTCACCCTTAAATCAGTCCTTCCCTGTGTTCTTGTCGGAACGAATAAATTAGTGTAGGATCGAAATCTTAATTTCATTCGAAAAAGCAAGAGCAGCAAAGCAAGTCCACGGAAAAACGAATATTTATATTTATTTTTCTATTTTTTTTAGGATTAAACAAAAGGATTCGCAAATAAAAGCGCTAATGCTACAACCAGCCCATAAATTGTTAAAGCTTCCATAAAAGCCAGACTAAGCAATAAAGTACCCCGTATTTTTCCCTCTGCCTCCGGTTGTCGCGCAATCCCTTCTACAGCTTGCCCTGCAGCAGTGCCTTGACCAACCCCAGGTCCAATAGAAGCAAGCCCGACGGCCAACCCAGCAGCAATAACGGAAGCGGCAGAAATCAGTGGATTCATGATAAGTTCCTCGCACCCCAAATAAAATAAAGAAAAGAAATAGTTAATGATATAATCAACCAACAAATTATGACTTAATTATTCAATTACTAAGATTTATCCAGTCGAAGTAATTAAGAATTCCGAATTGAAATAATAATATTTCTTGAACTATCCGAATTACTTCGATATTTTTTTTTTCGTTTCTACACACGTAGTTTTTTTTTTTGAATCCATATAACTTTTGTTCTTATCTTACCTTAATTTTTTGAACTATTCTTTGAATTCTTCGTTCTTTTTCTTGATTTAATTTATTTAGTCATTCAATATTCAATTCACAATTAGAAATGAAACGGAAGGGCTTCCTTTTTTGAATCCCTATCTAAATTTACAGTAGTAGCAGGGCAAATTTAGATATATAGTTAATTCATATATAACTAGTTAATATCTAATATCACATATACATATGTTTCTTCCATACCGTAAACCAATTAGTCGTGTCTTAGATTCAATCGGATTCGAGAATCATTCTTTGAAACCAAACCTCTAAAAAAAAAATAAAGAGTTGTCTTATATCGATTAGATTATATACACCTAGTTCGACCCCCCCTCACTCCTACTCTATTTTTTTTTAATCTCGGTTTTTTTGAAGCCCTTTCTTCCCTTTTTTTATTATCCCATATGGATATAATCAATCTAAATCAATTCGTTAGACCGAATTATTGCATAGAAATATCGGAATTTGAGTGATCTAAATAGAATTTGATTTTTTTATTTATGAAAATTTTCTTTTGGTCAATCGTTGAATTGGATGTGAATGAAAAGGGACTCTATTCTAGTTCTATATAACATCTTTTTATCACACGTCGTAAACGCAGCTATCATACTTATAGCTCCTAATATCTAATATACTAATATATCCTAATCTAATAATATATATAATCGAATCTAAAAAAAGAATAATAATAAAGAATCTAATACAAATTTTTAATATGTTATAGTTATAATTGAATGAACAAAACAAATACAACAATACAAAACAAAAAAAAAAAGAATATAGATTGGAGGAAAATGGAAATAGGTCAAACAAAGAGTATTTTTAGGAAAAATAGGAAAGAGATCTATCTAAAAGATCTTTTTCCTATTTTTTTTTTACAATTCCCAGGTAATCTTTTCCATTTTACTATTCCATATTACACTAAATCGTATACTTATTTTATTTATACCTTTATGCATCTTTCTGGGGGGGGGGATAAACCTTTTATTCAAAATTTTCAAAATATCTTTTCTTTCTATTTTATATATTTATGTTCTCTAAGTAGATTATCTTGAGCCGTACATACATTGCGATGGGCTAAACGAAAAAAAATACTATTTCGAAAACTAGTCAATGATGGCCTTCCATGGATTCACCTATATAAGCTGCAGCTAAAGTAGCAAAAATAAGAGCTTGAATACCACTTGTAAATAATCCAAGGAACATGACAGGTATAGGAACTACTAAAGGTACTAAAGAAACAAGAACAACAACTACTAATTCATCAGCTAATATATTTCCAAAAAGTCGAAAACTAAGCGATAAGGGTTTTGTGAAATCTTCTAAGATGTTAATCGGTAAAAGGATTGGAGTTGGTTGGATGTATTTACCAAAATAAGCTAATCCTTTTTTTGAAAGACCCGCATAGAAATATGCTACTGACGTAAGTAAAGCTAATGCAACAGTAGTATTTATATCATTTGTGGGTGCAGCTAATTCCCCATGAGGTAACTGTATGATTTTCCAAGGCAAAAGAGCCCCTGACCAATTAGAAACAAAAATAAATAGAAACATAGTTCCAATAAATGGAACCCACGGACCATATTCTTCTCCAATCTGAGTTTTGCTCACGTCTCGAATGAATTCAAGGACATATTCAAAGAAATTTTGACCGAAAGTGGGAATGGTTTGCGGATTTCGAACAACTAGAATGGCTGAAACTAATAAGATAGCAATTACAACCCAAGAAGTAATAAGTACTTGGGCATGCACTTGGAAACCCCCTATTTGCCAATAGAAATGTTGACCTACTTCCACAGCCGATATATCATATAATCTTTTTAATGTGTTGATGGAACATAATAGAACATTCATATTGCCCTCTAAAAGAAATAGAACTTGAAAGGGAATTATTTTGATTCAACCATCTCCTTTTTGACTTGTCTACTTTCATTTTCTATTTTGAATACCGACTAATCGCATAATATTTCCGTTTGTTCTCTTTATCTTTTTCTTTTTTGCGCGATTTAGTAATAGTATAGTAACCGATTCCATAAATCTATGAATCCCCCCAACCAAATCAAATAATTTATTTATTTATCTTATTATGAATCAAGAATTTCGTATAGAGCTAGAACGACCCTCACAAATTGCAAATACTAATTTGTTAAGAATTAATCGGATTGAAGCTATAGCATCATCATTAGCTGGAATCGAAATATCGGCGAGGTCTGGGTCACAATTTGTATCGATTAAACAAATCGTTGGAATTCCCAAAGTGATACATTCTCGAAGAGCTGTATATTCTTCTTGCTGATCGACAATTATTACAATATCGGGTAACCCCGTCATATATTTAATGCCGCCAAGATATGTTTCCAAGTGAGATAATTGTCTCTTCAAGATAGCAGCATCTCTTTTTGGAAGACAGTTGAGTCTCCCCGTCTTTTGTTCCGTTCTCAAGTCCCTGAACTTATGAAGTCTCGTTTCTGTAGTATACCAATTCGTTAACATACCGCCGAGCCATTTTTTATTAACATAATGACACCGAGCTCTTATTGCAGCCCTCGCTACTGAATCAGCTGCTTTTTTTTTGGTACCAACAATTAAGAATTGTTTTCCCCTACTTGCTGCATCAAAAACTAAATCACAAGCTTCTGATAAAAAACGAGCAGTTCTAGTAAGATTTGTAATATGAATACCCTTACGCTTTGCGGATATATAAGGTGCCATTCTAGGATTCCATTTCCTAGTACCGTGGCCAAAATGAACTCCAGCTTCCATCATCTCTTCAAAAGTTATGTTCCAATATCTTTTTGTCATTTATCCCCCCCCAAAAAAAAATTGAAAAAAAGAGACTGAAATATAAATAAATAAATGTTCCTATGGAACCTTCTCTTCTACCGAAAATTGGTCGTTGATACATGATCAGGCCATTCATTTTTCTCTATTTATTATTTTTTTTATTATCTTATCTTTTATTACCAAAAAAAATCAAATGACCGCGTTTAAAGAGATGAATCCGCTCTTAGGAATCATTAAATCCTAGATTGCTCTCATGTATCGCATAAATTCTTTGAAATTAAAAAAAAAAAAATTCTCTGTGGTGGAACAAAATATCTCTCATTTTTCCCTCGAATAAATTATTTTTTTTTGTTTCCAAGGTAATCTTGTTATGTTGCCTCGGCCTTGAATGGTACATTAGTCTTTTGAATCCGGTACCAACGGGTATCATTCCCCCTAAAACAACATTCTCTTTCAGACCCTTCAACCAATCGATACGACCCCGGAGAGCGGCTTTTGCTAAAACTCTAGCAGTTTCTTGAAAACTTGCTTCAGATATGAAACTTTGAGTATTCAGAGATGTTTTTGTTATTCCCAATAATAGAGCTCGGTAACAAATCGCTTCTTCCAGGGCACGCCCCGTTCGTTCGGCTCGCAACAATCCAATTAGTTCGCCGGGTAAAAAAACATTAGACATTCCATCTTCTGAAACTAAGACTTTTGATGTTATTTGACGTACAATAATTTCTATATGTCTATTATGGATGTGCACTCCCTGGGATCGATAAACTTTTTGGATTTTATTAACCAAAGAAATACGACTTTGCGCTATAGTTAGCTCAGCACCAATCAAGAATCCCCAAGGAATGCCGAGAATTCTTGTTATACGCCCGTTCCAAGCGTCAATTCTCTTTTCTAGGTTCATCGATATTGAATCAATCGAGCGCACTTCTAATACCTGTTCTACTTTTGGAAGACCTTGTGTTATATCACCAGATCTCGATTTTTCGTATATAAATGTAACTAATATATCTCCTTCATAAAGGATTTCTCCATAATGGCCATGAACAGTTGCTCCTGGAGTCGCCAAATAAGGGTTAGCTGATCTTATTACTACAGAATCCATTTGAACAGTTAGAATTTGACCCGATTTTAGATGTGGTCCATTTTTAGTTTGAGCTATACATACATTTTCACAAATAAATTGTCCAAGACTAATTATTGTAAACGTTTTTTCACAATAATTATGATGGAGAAAATACCAATTCAAATGGAATGGATTTAAAACGATGTTACTGCATAGATCGGGCTTATAAATTCTTTCGTTTTCGTCCATTAAATAATATTTTAATACTTGAAAAGTTTCCTTTAATTTGTCAAGTTTCAAATTTGGATTCATTTTACCATTTAATAACTCATAATCAGATCTCGATAAATCCAAATTTGAAACTTGAAGTGCTATTCCTAAAGGGCCTAACGAATTCTTAATTGGAATTATAGGATCTCTTTTCAATTTATTAATCCCTTCTTTTATCCCATTGTGATATTTTCCATCGTTGAATAGTCCCATTTGAAAACAATTATATGATGACAAAATTATCAAAGATCGGCATTCCTTATTTCTATTCAACAACATACGAATAGTTCCGTGATTTTGGCTAAGTGATTGTTGAATTTTTGCCTTGGAATAAATAGAATAAAATGGATTGATATTGGTCGGATGCGACTCATTATCCGAGATCAATCCTGAACCGGACAGATCATTCCTTTTTCTGGAATACGAAATATGGGATTTCACTAAGTCAATTCTTAGGAAATCTCCAATCAAACCATTTGTACTTACTTCAACAAAAGAAGCGCGGGCCTCTTCTATCGAAGAACTTTTTTTGTCTTGATCCCAATTCAAGACTAAACAAGTCCGAACTAATTGAATCCTTGTGTCAGAAATTCCCCGAATAGATTTTCCATTTCCATAAAGAATATAATTGATAACTTTAAGTTCCAGATTATCCCTTTCCTGGAACAGATCTTGGGGGAAAAGTTTTACTAAATTGATACCGTCCGCTATTTCATATAGAATTACGGGTCGAACCAAAACAAAATACTTTTTCTTGGTAGTTGTGATCCATTGGACATAGATCCAATTTTTCTTTTTTTTTGATTCCTTAGAATTTTTTTTTTTTACCGTTGTTCCGGGTGGTATCAAGATGGCACTGTGTCGGGATATCTTATCCATCTCTCCAGGAAAATAGATATTCCCAGAAAATATTTTTAATTCAATCCTTTTTTTTTTCTTCTCCACTCGGACCAATCCGCCTACTCGACTTCTTATATTTAAAGTGATTGGTGTATCTACTCCAACGATACTATTGTTCCGTACCATTATGGAAGAAGATTCAGGTAAAATATGCACTTCCTCGGGAATGAAAAAAAATCGATCTACTTTGATTTGGTATTTTGGCTTAAATTCTTTGACTCCTCGATACTCAATTAAAAAATCCTCTTTTTTAAAAATGGAATGAATTCCTATAGTCCTATATTTAGTAATTCCCGAACTCTGTGTTCTGTATTGAGGATCATCAAAATAAGCAAGAATACTATTTCTACGAAAAATACCATTGATAGGTATTTCAATCGAGATACCGGAAGGGAACATTAGTTCTTTGTCTCGTTCTTGAATCGATTGGAATGGAAATGGAATGATGAATCTATTTCTTCGCCTCTTTGCCAATAAATCTGAAGTATCGTGGAAAATAGCAGGATGTATAAAATGACAATGATCCATACATAGGATTTGATTAAATACTGAATAATCCGGAATCCTCCTTTCTTTTTTACCAGAAGGATTGAAACTAAAGAATTTATGTCTTACTTGATCATTACTTACTAAAGGGTTAGAAATATTTCTTTCTCCAGTAGAAAGAGAATGAATATTCATTTGATCTTGATCCTTGCGGAGTGAAAAAGAGACTGCACCGGATCTGCACGACCTTCCTGATAATATCCATAAATGACTTGTTTTTGGTAAGATATGCACATTACTATATGTAAATTCGGATGCATGGTACACATCGGTACTCCAATGCATTTCTCCTTCTGAGTCAGAATAAATATGTTTTCGAACCTTTTCTTTCAAATTCAAAGTGTATGTTCCCGCGCGAATCTCAGCAATCACTTGTTCTGATTCTACATATTGATCATTTTGAACTAATAGAAAACTTTTTGGTGGAATAGTCACGTTATGTATAATATCGTCACTTTCAATAGTTACATACAAGTCTATATAACATAGAAAAGCGG